TGAAAGGATCTTTGAACAACCATCGGACGGGCGGAAAATCATTAGAACCGACTTCTACAAGAGCTTTTCTTTTTCCATAGAAAAAAAGGTGTTCAAAAAGAGTTTCAGAAGATGTTGATCGTAAATGATAAAATTGGTTACAAAGAAAAATGAAGATGGATTCGTATTCACATACATAAGAATTATATAGAAACAAGAATAATCTTTTATTCTTTTTTGAAACAATGGAACTTGATTTCTTTGGAGTTGGAATACCAAGACTATTCCAATTCTGATACTCATAGAGAAGGAAGCGTAATAAATGGAAAAAAGAGGCGTCTTTCAACCCGGAGCGAAGAGTTTGAACAACGATTTCTAGATGGATGGGGTAGGGTATTAGTATATCTGACACATAATTTAAATGTACAAAATTGTCTTCTAAAAACGGAAATAGTGAATGAATTGATCGGAAATTTTGAGATTTGCCTATTTCTTCTTTCCTTTCTAAGGAAGATAATAATCTTAGGGAAAAGGGAATTTCCCCAATAACTGCAAATCCCTCTGATATCATTTGCAAATATAAATTTTTGTTATGCCCCAACAATAGGTTTTGATTTGACTCATTAGCAGAAATAAGCAAAGGATTCTGTTGAGACATTCGAGTAATTAAACGTTTCACCATTAGTGAACTGGATTTATTATCATAACCAAAATTATCCACCAAAATGAATCTATTTAAAACATGATCATGAGCCAGTGCATAAATATACTCTTGAAAGATAAGCGGATATAGGAAGTCCTGTTTCAAAAATTTATCGAGTTCAAAATATCGTTGAAATTCCCCCATTTGAAATTAGATTTGAACCAAAGATCGGCATAAGATACTTCTTGGATTATCAAATGATACATAGTGTGATACGGTCAAAACAAGGTAGTATAATAATAAACTAATATATACCTCGGAGACAGGTAAGCTCATCAACGGACTCTCCATCCTCTTTTTTTTCATCTAATAGGTTTATGTTCGTTATAGGATAACAAGATGGTTAGAAATCTTTTATTTTTAAAACCCAATCGCTCTTTTGATTTTGGAAAGAATTTAATTATCTTTATCAATATACTGCTTCTTCTACACATTCCTCTCCAATGCATAAAATGCATAATGGAGAATATCAACATAGTTAGGATTCATAAAAAAAAGGATAATCCACTCATAGGAGAAGCCGTTCCCGCATCAGGCACTAATCCATTTTTAACGTCTATCTAATTAGATCGGGTAATCATTCAAAGTTAAGAACAGAAGCCGGTTGCTTTTTTGTTTCCCTATAATTAGAGCCATAGGGCTCTATCCATTTATTCACTCGACCCAACTTTTAATTCATTTTGTTCCGCCCCGATCCAAGCCTTTAAACAAGTCTTTGTACCGATCCGGTAAGAATGCAATATTCTCAGAATTATATATTGCTACGACATGCTATTTTTTCCATTCATTCCCTTTCAGGATCAGTCGTGGTCTTACAAACTCTACCGATGGTATGGACGAATCCCTTGCTTCATCCAAATGTGTAAACGATACTAGCCGCACTTAAAAGCCGAGTACTCTACCGTTGAGTTAGCAACCCAAAAATCTAAAAACAATTAGGATGTGTAAATGTCAATACAGTAAAAAAAATATACTAAATTTAAATATAATTAGAATTTAGAATAGATATAAATGTACAAGTGAATCAACCTCCCTTTCTTTTTTTTTTTTCACTCCAATAAAAAATTATTGTATCACAGCGAATTCAACGAACCCATCAATTGAATGAAGTAAAATAAAAAACCGAACCTATGGCACAAAAAGATTTATACTTATACACGATCAAATTATATTTGTTCGATACACTGTTGTCAATATAAATGTTACGAAAAGAATACAGTGGTGAAAATGGAAATAAATTAAATATTAACTATAAGGACTGGTGTTGGATTGGCACTACATAGATGCAAAAAGGTGTAGATAGTAGATCAAGGAATAAAAAAGTAGCCAAAAAAAATCCGAGTTATTCAATCAATATAAGTTGAGCGAATAAGCAAGTTTGATTCCGTGGTTATTATTATTTGTTAGTAGAGTTCCAATGAAAACGGAAAACCAGTCGATTGCAGATAATGTCATAATTTTATATTTCGAGATCCAATTTCTTCATCTAGTCCCTCGATTTTGGGAATATCCACCTTCGCTTTTTGTCGTTATATACCAATACCACTAGAACAGGGGATTCTATGGGAACAATACGAAAAGGCGGAGCATAGTAGAGAAGTAGAGAAAAGCTTATACTCTTTATTTAAATTTTGTTTGATTAAAGGGAAGTTCCTTAAAAACCTCCGCCTTCTTTGAAATATCATGAACAGTTCCTGTAGGTTGAGCGCCTTTTTCAAGGAAATATAGAATAGCAGGAATATTTGAATAAGTTTGATTCTTTATCGGATCATAAAAACCAACTTTCCGGAGATCTCTCCCCTCTCTTCGGGATCGAACATCAATTGCAACGATTCGATAGACGGCTCATTGGGATAGATGAAAATACCCCCCCTAGAAACGTATAAGAGGTTTTCTCCTCGTACGGCTCGAGAAAATTATGTCTATGTATAAAATTAGAATGGCAAATAGATCCATAAAATCATCAAATCAATTAGACTATGATTAAAGATTTAATTTTTTTCGTTTATAAATGTAAAAAAAAAAAAAAATTGTACTCATAACTCAAGTGGGATAACTCTCAAATAGCTCACAATCCCTAAGCTATTTTATTTTTTGAGTGGTCTCTAGCCCCCTTCTTGTCTCGTTTAGAATCTGTTTTATTCTTCAGATTTAGTTGTTGAGACAATGAAAAATGGTGTTTCCTTGTTCCAGGATCCTTTATCTTTTGTTTGAATCATTGGGTTTAGACATTACTTCGGTGAGCCTTAATCCTTATCAAAATGGCAGCAACATACCTTTTTTGTGATTTCGTTCTATCAAAGAATCATCAGAACGGTTGATTCACGCGTGTTCCACTTTTGATTGAAAAAGTTTTACCAAGTCCAACAAATTTGACTTTTATTTTAGATTTGAAACTTTCTAAAATTGAATCCTTTCAATTTCTATATAGAAGCTATATTTACGAAGTTGTTCAAACTTATTAATTGACACTAACCCTAGACCCTTACCCTTGAGAAATGAATCAATACTTTCTACTCGAGCTCCATCATGTATATAATTACCCCCTTTTTACATTACAACCCAAGAAAAAACTGATGGGTTCTAGTCGAGCAGAACAAAGGATGTCGAGTCAAGAGCACTTTTATTCGTAATAAAATGGTGGATTATTACATCCACAGCTGATCATGTCCTTCAAGTCGCACGTTGCTTTCTACCACATCGTTTCAAACGAAGTTTTACCATAACATTCCTCTAGTTTGGAACTAGTATTTAATTGATTCAATTATGGAATCATGAATAGTCATTAGTGCGATCGCTAAATAATAATAAATCTATACTTTTGTCCTTCTATATCCATAATAGAAATAGATATGAATGGGTAGTTAGTTTCTGAAAACGTCTCAGCACTAATTTTTTAATCCCATAGTTAGCAAATAAATGGAAGAACTGTCACTGCAAGTAATTTAATCCCGGATATTCTATAACTGACGATTCCAATTTAAGTGATCATAAGTTTTTTTTTCACAAAATACAAACAAAGGCCGTTGTTACGGAAATAGAATGATACCATGCATTGTATTTGACTTGAGGTTCCATAAGTTTTCTGTAACCTTTCTATTTCTAGACCCCCCAAAAAAATCTAATTTAATAGAATGTATGAATAATCCCTCGCCTAAAATTTTACAACAATTTATAGAACTCTTAGACCCAAACAAAAAATGACAAAAAACTCGGTGCAAAGAAAACAGATCTGTTACATATGTAATTTACTTGATCGTTTGTTAATGAGATTCAGACAGATCAGATACATAGATATATGTATTTAAATTAAATATGAAAACGAAAAGATATAGGATATGGTACCTAAATTAACTTCAATTCAATAGGAATAGCAGAGGGATGGGTATAGGCATACAATGATAGTCTGTCCAACTTTTTTTATTCAAACTAGTGTGGTGTGGGGTCTATGTTCCCATCTGACCTAGATAACAAAACAACTAGATTTAGTTACATCTCTGTCTCATTCGAACGCAATTTAGTTTGAGACAACAATATTCTTCTCTGAATCAGAGAAGAATAAGTAAAAATGATAAACAAGAATCATATTATAGCCACTACTCCACTCTAAAATTAAAGATCTTAATCTTAAAGAGAGTCTTGTTCAAAAAAGTAAGAGTTTTCCGGATATAATGGGTGCTCTGGGACGGAAGGATTCGAACCTCCGAATAGCGGGACCAAAACCCGTTGCCTTACCACTTGGCCACGCCCCATTTAAATTTCAATTCTGCACTAATAAACACTAATATGAATGTTGGTTTTTCGTCAATTCCAATGCAAATACATATCTATGCACTATATTGTTTATAGGATTTTGCTACGTGTAGATATAATATAGAATTAAACTGGACTTGATTGATCATTACATATAATTTAATTAAGATATTGTATTGTATAAACGTATGATTTCTTATATTCTCTTTTTAGAATTGAAGGCTTTTGATTGGGTGAGTGGGTTGAAAGGATTTTTTGGTCTACTTTACTTTCTTCATTATTTTTTGCCTTATATCAATAACTCAATCAAAATACAATTATCTCCAAGAAAAAAATCTTTGTTATGCTTAATATTTTTAGTTTGATCGGTATCTGTCTTAACTCTGCCCTTTATTCGAGTAGTTTTTTCTTGGCCAAATTACCCGAGGCCTACTCTTTTTTAAATCCAATTGTCGATTTTATGCCGGTCATACCTTTGCTGTTTTTTCTTTTAGCCTTTGTTTGGCAAGCTGCTGTAAGTTTTCGATGAAATTTTGAATACTGTCTTAGCAAACTTAATTATTTATTCAAGTATTCAAGAAACAAATTATAACAATTGATAAAATCATATAAGTCTTAGAGTATGAACCTTTAGTTGAAACATTGAAATTCTTGAATCACCCCATTTCTTCATTATGACCTTTCTCGTCAAAGATCTTATATAAGATACCCCACAATTAGGTATTGCGAGTATTTGAAAATAAAATTTTAATTTTACTGAAGAAAAACCCTGTCTAAAAACTAAAAAAGTACTTCCTTTCATGGTGTCAAAATATGATATGTGATATAAAAATGGATAATCTATTCTCTTCAAAAAAAAAAAAGATCTTGGAGATTGTGTAATGCTTACTCTCAAACTCTTCGTTTACACAGTAGTGATATTCTTTGTTTCTCTCTTCATCTTCGGATTCTTATCTAATGATCCAGGACGTAATCCTGGACGTGAAGAATAAGCATCAAATAATCCTTTTCCTTGATCGAAAGATAACTAAAATATCAAGCGATACAGGTAAACGGAAAGAGAGGGATTCGAACCCTCGGTACGAATAACTCGTACAACGGATTAGCAATCCGACGCTTTAGTCCACTCAGCCATCTCTCCCAATTGAAAACGGATAATAACTATGTTACATTACATATAAAGTAAGGGTTGAAATTATCTCTTTATCCTTATTAAAATTAAAATCGACTTATATCTTAAAAAGATAGTTTATTCTAATTAATATCTCTATTTAATTCTAATAAAAATAAAAGTTCTATAATTTATATAATTATATATATATCACGTTTATCAGCAATTCCAACTCTAAAGTACGGGCTCGAAAAATTATTTGGTGATAAAAAAAAAAAGAATACCTCGTTATTTTTGTCCAATAAGGGCTTTTCCATGGCCTGGCCGGGTCAGTACCTAGCCGGGCTTTGTTCCACTGAATCATAATCATAGATAATTAGCTGCATTTTAAAATTGAAGCAACAACAATTAAGAAATCTTAAATTATAAGGAGGATTCTTTCTATTCCTATGATAGGGAATTCCAGTATCATTTCTTATTTTTTTTTTTTTAAGCACCCGCACCCTTTTAAAATAATTCTTGTCTGATCCTGTATTGATTACATCCGATTCGACAAAAGATCCATTTATAGATAATAATCGTATTGTAGCGGGTATAGTTTAGTGGTAAAAGTGTGATTCGTTCTATATAACCCCTTACATAGTTAAGGGGTCCTTCGGTTTTCTTCATATTCCGAAAAAAACTTTATTTCTTAAAAGGATTTAATTCTTTACCTCTCAATGACAGATTCGAGGAAGAATATACATTCTCGTGCTTTTTATATTTTATACAAGGATCAATTAGCAATTGAAAAATTGGATTATGAAATTACGAAACATAATTTTTTTTTGGATCACTACTTCCAATTGAATGAGTAAAAGGATCTATGGATGAAGAAAGCTTTTTTCTAATCGTAACTAAATCTTCAATTTTAGATTTGTTTTTTGTTTATAGAGGGGAGATTGAAGCAAAATAGCTATTAAACGATGTCTTTGGTTTACTAGAGACATCGATATATTGTTTAGCTCGGTGGAAAGAAAATTCTTTTCCTCAGGATTCGTTCAACATAGAAATAGAGAACGAAGTAACTAGAAAGAGTGTTATAATCCTCCTCTTCTAGAGGGATCATCTAGAAAGCGAGTAGTTTTAAATGTATTCAGACAGTAAAGGCTGACATAGATGTTATGGGTCAATTTTTTTTTCAGTTACGTCTTAAATCGGGGAAATTATCCATCTACCATAAAGGAGCCGAATGAAATAAAAGTTTCATGTTCGGTTTTGAATTAGAGACGTTAAAAATGATGAATCGACGTCGACTATAACCCCTAGCCTTCCAAGCTAACGATGCGGGTTCGATTCCCGCTACCCGCTTTATCTTTTTATTATTTTAAAAATTAAATTCATAATTTCATCTTAATCTATCATTGAATTGAATATGTAATTGCCTAAATTTTCTCACATACAATCCGCTATTTTTTTTTTTTTTTACGAACAAGAGATCCGAAGTAAAAAATAAGAAAACAAATAGGAATGAAAGGCGTCCATTGTCTAATGGATAGGACATAGGTCTTCTAAACCTTTGGTATAGGTTCAAATCCTATTGGACGCAATTTTTTTCCATATATATAATATATATCTTTTTGATTTATATATTTCTATGTCAAGAAAGATATTTTGAATAATTTTCATTAAATCCGAGATACTTATATTTTATTTAATATTCAAATATTAGAAAATTAAAATAATATCTAATTAATCTAAAAAAAAAATAACCTTTTTTTTCGTTTCTCATTTTGAAAAATATAAAAGATATAAGAGTGATCCATTTTTTATGCTTGTTCCTGAAGTAGAAAGCGTTCCATCTGTTCCTGAATAGCTTCTTTCAAAATGGCTTCCGCTTCCTCGGTGAATTTCTTGGTAGAAGATATGATTTCGTGAAGCTGAGGTTTATTCGTTTTTAAAAAAGTACGCAACG